ATAACTTTTTTCTTCTCATTCAATATATTATGTCAATTGATGAGCATACTAATTAATACTAAATAAATAATAATACTAAATAAATAATAATACTAAATAAATAATAATACTAAATAAATAATAACTAATAACGAGTTAAAATAAAAGTAAAAAAAAGGGTGTTATGTTATAAGGCTCTTGTTCCAAACAAAATATCAAAAAAATGGAATAAATACAATTGAAAAAGAAAAGATCCAAATTACTAATATATATTAGTAATATATATTAGTAATTTTAGTAATGACCCTATATTATAAATTATAATATTTTTATTGAAAATATAAATGATTGAAAATAGGATTTCATTTAATTTAAAGAGAGTTTCATTTTTAATTTAGAAATGAAGTTCCATGTTATTTTGACATTCCTTTATTCAAGATACTTTATTCAAGAGTTGCTCGAGAAATCGGTTGAGTCAGAATCGTAGGATGAATAGATGTCAAAGAGGATAATTTTTTTTTGATTTCTGTCACTATTGTTTGTGCTGTCTATAATGAAATGAATAATGAATGATAAATGAAATCAAAAGCTTTCAATTCAATTGGGACTCATTTTGTCAATTGGTCTTTTTATTATCTTATATTTTTCAAGATAAGAAACTTAGGTAAGTGTTTCATAACTAAACATATGTATAAATAGAACGTATCCCATTTAGTTCCTTCATGCCTACTATAACTAGTTATTTCGGTTTTCTACTGGCGGCTTTAACTATAACCTCAGCTCTATTTATTGGTCTGAGCAAGATACGTCTTATTTGAAATTGATTGAATGAACAATTCATAAAAATGTTTTTGTGAGATATCCAGGTAGTCCATAGTTCCTTCCCATGTGAATTGTAATTCTTGATTATTGAGATTCGTGGGCGATTTGGATTACTATTTAGAGATAGATATTTCCCCCCCTTTTTTTTTACCTACCTTTTCAAAAAAAATAAAAAAATGATTGAAGTTTTACTATTTGGAATCGTGTTAGGCCTAATTCCTATTACTTTGGCTGGATTATTCGTAACTGCGTATTTGCAATACAGACGCGGCGATCAGTTGGACCTTTGATTAAGTAAGAGCTCATCTCTTTTTAAATAACATCTCTTTTTTTTATTGACCTCCTGCGGATTAAAGAAAGGAGGAGGTCAAATTAGGGTTGCTGCTCTAGTTAGTCAAGTTATTTACTTGTAATTCGACCCAAGAAGAACAGAAGCACGCTCTGTAGGATTTGAACCTACGACATCGGGTTTTGGAGACCCGCGTTCTACCGAACTGAACTAAGAGCGCTTTCTTTCTTATCCCAATATAAAGGGCTGTATGTAAATAAAAGAATTTTATTTGTAACCCCCACTTTGGATACATATAGTATCATAAAGCATTATGTTATGTATGTCTAATTTTTATTGATCTCAATGGATCCTTCATTACTGCACATGGGAGAAGTAATAGATAGGGATGACAGGATTTGAACCCGTGACATTTTGTACCCAAAACAAACGCGCTACCAAGCTGCGCTACATCCCTTTCAATTGGCCTATAGTGTCATTGTAGAGAATCCCCATCTTGTTTTCCACATCGTGATTTCTCCCATTGATATACAATTGCTCTTGTCATTTCTTTTTCGTCTTATATAACAATATAACATATAATAAAAGAAAAAAGAATCAAATCGATCAAATAGATATAATATAATTAACAATATAATATAATAAAAAATAGAAATATAAAAATCGGTAATGTTCAGAAAATAAAGTGAGTGGACACTTTTTTCTGTTGTAAAGAAAGTAAAATATCATCAACAACGACATGTGTATCTGATCATATATGTATTACAATAAAAAAGGAGGATTTTCAATGCGAGATTTAAAAACATATCTCTCCGTGGCACCTGTGTTAAGCACTCTATGGTTCGGGTCTTTAGCAGGCCTATTGATAGAGATTAATCGTTTATTCCCAGATGCGTTAACATTCCCCTTTTTTTCATTCTAGTTGGGGATGAAGAAGATTATAGATAGAAAAAATTATCTGTGACTAACCCTTTTTGTTTTGTTCTTTCTTTCAGTTTTTTAGGATAAAAAAGAAGGAAAGAGAAAGAATCAAAAAAGATTCATCCGCAACGAAACTCAGGTTCACGCTGAATTAATAGAGGGAGAACAAAAATGTAAAGTAAATAATAAAGGTCGCGGACAACAAACGCATACAGGATACTTAAATGAAATACTATAACTAATGGATAGTTAGAAATCATCGTATTACTTATATTCTCTATTGATTTGATTGCAATGAAATATTTAATAATTGAGTTTCGAGTCAGCAACTTCTTTTTTTCTTCTTCGTTTCGAAAATAGAAGAGTTGGGTGAATAAAAAAAAAGGGGGTTTATGGCCAAGGGTAAAAATGTCAGAGTAAAGGTTATTTTGGAATGTAACAGTTGTGTCCGAAACGATATTAATAAGGAATCGCGGGGCATTTCCAGATATATTACTCAAAAGAATCGACACAATACGCCTAGTCGATTGGAATTGAGAAAATTTTGTCCCTATTGTTACAAGCATACGATTCATGGGGAGATAAAGAAATAGATAAAATGTAACGCGTTTGTAACCCCTCCAAGGAACAGCAATAAATTACATAATAATAAAATATTAATATAAAAATTTAATAATAAATTATAAAAATAAAACAACCCAATCCTATTTCATCCTATTTTGGTAGGATCGCAAATGAAATTCGAATTAAGAAATACGATTTAAAAGATAAGGAATAAACCATGGATAAATCCAAGCGACTTTTTCTTAAATCCAAGCGATCTTTTCGTAGGCGTTTGCCCCCAATTGGATCGGGGGATCGAATTGATTATAGAAACATGAGTTTAATTAGTCGATTTATTAGTGAACAAGGAAAAATATTATCTAGACGAGTGAATAGATTGACTTTGAAACAACAACGATTAATTACTATTGCTATAAAGCAAGCTCGTATTTTATCTTTGTTACCCTTTCTTAATAACGAGAAACAATTTGAGAGAACTGAATCGACTCCTAGAACCACGGGTCCTCGAATTAGAAATAAATAGATAGGCTATTCCTCAATTGCAATTGAATCAAAATTTCAATATGAACCCCAACTCAGATTTATATTTTGTTCGAAAAATTGGAGAACCCCGATTGGATTGTCACATCATAAGAAAAAATGGCTTCTTTTTTTAATGTGTTGATTCATTTTTACTATATTTCTCTTATTTATATTAATTTCTACTCTACCTTCCCGGAGCTCATTCTCCGGGGCCCCACTTAAATCATTACGGTGGATTCCTTCTAATCTTCTTATTTAAGGATCTGATTGGAAATCATGTAAAGACAATTTGTATTTGATATGGCTATTTGTGCAAGTATTTTACGATTAAGAAGCAACTGTCTCTTATACAGATCATGTATGGATCTGCTATAACTATAGGATACCCCAATCTCACGAATTGCTGCATTTATCCGAGTAATCCACAAACGACGAAAATTTCTCTTTTGCCTGCCCCTATCCCGATGAGCAGAACTCAAGGCTCTCATTTTCTGTTGAATAGTATTTCGAGTAAGTCGTGAATGAGTCCCTCGAAAGGTTGATGCAAATAAACGAATTTTTATTCTACGTCTCCGAGCTATATACCCTCGTCTAATTCTGGTCATTGAATCAAATTAAACTTTGATGAATAACTAATTGATTTATTTTCTTTCAGTTATTCTTTTTCCCTTTCCTGGTCTATTAATAACAAAACGGATTCTTCCAATGTATAAAAAAAAATTCCAATGGCTTTTGCTACTATGACCTTCCCAACCACCATTTTTCCAGGCATTTAACCTCGAAATAAGAAATTGTATTGATACTAGGTATCAACAAAAAAAATACTAAATTGTAACTCAAGTTGAGTATAGTATAAAGTATCAATAAATAGTAAAGGTAAATGGATAAATAAATAGTGGGTTCCATCGTTTCTATGGCTACTTCTTAAACGGTGAGGTCCTCTCTATACACCGGAGCCCCTTCCACCATTAATCAATGGTATTAGTAACTTGTACAGTTCACATTCTTTGACTCTACCCATGAATTGTACAGTAATAAGTCTTTTCACAATGAGATCTACCCATACAGTAACGGTATTTAATTACAAAGGTTGGCTAGGTAGCTGACCCTGTATAGTCCGTTCTTGCAAGAGTAGGAGCCTAATTCTTTTGCTTCTTAAATATGATTTCCCCCGCTTAATGGATAACCATTTGCTACCACTGGGGAATTGCTTTTCATCTCCAATTGAGGTGATTGGATTTGCACCAATAGAAACCATAAATTTGATACGCAATGGAGGTTTTTTTCTATATTGATTGGAATTCTTCTATCCTATTCATTGGTACTGGTCATTGATACTGGAAAAAATTGTACTTTATTTTGTTCCGGCTCATGATCTGAACGGGTCGCACATACACCCGAGTACATGTTCCTCGACGCTGAGGACATCCCCGAAGAGCGGGGGATTTTGTTACATTTTTTATTGGCTGTCTTGTGTTTCTAATAAGTTGTTTAATAGTTGGCATACTTAATGGTATAGAAAATGGGCTGGTTTAGATCAATCCTAACCAGATGATTATGAATTCTTTCTATTTTCTTTTTTTTTTTTTTTACTTTACGCAGATAAAATATTCAATTTAGATTCATCCAAATTATGGTTCGAAATGGATGGAATCGCAGATTTACGTGAAATCCCCGGCATTTTCGATCGCTACCAGATCAACAATTCCATGAGCTTGGGCTTCTGTTGCTGACATAAAAACGTCCCTTTCCATGTCTTCGGATACAACCCATAAGGGGTTACCCGTTCTTTGTACATAAACCCTTGTGAGGGTTTCGCGTAGTTTCAGAAGTTCTTCCGCTTCTAGGACAAATTCTCCTGTTTGTGCCTCATAAAAAGAACTCGCAGGTTGATGGATCATTACCCTGATGATATAACATAATGAATGTTTCCGCGATCTCGTACGATTGATTGGACTAGGCAAAAAGATTAAAGAATAACAAGAAAAAATAAGTATATATATATAATTGAACAACCGTACAGGCATTTTTTGTGCATTGCATACGGCTCCACAATGGACTTTTTACGTTCGTTGAGCAAAAAACGAAATAGGATCCATCAGACCCAAATCGTTAAGTGATCCATTTACCACCCTTCTTTTCGTGGGAGTTCAAAAATACTATGATGGTTCCGTTGCTTTCTATATTTATGATTTATCTCATATGTGATTCAGCAATCCCAAAGTTTCTTTTTGATCCGATCAAATAAAAATAAAAAAAGTAAAAAAAAAATGATCTTGTTTTTTTTTTTTTCATTCGAGTATTCTTTCATATTTCATAACATAAATATTGGAAAGAGGCTTCTGGCGTGAAAAATAAAAGTTTGTGACGCTGAAATGAAGCCCGGATAGATAAGATCAAATCATAAATACCCTTTGTCGTCTCATATTACTCGCCCGATATATAATCCCATGTTCTGAAAAAACAATAATGGTTTGTTCATATCGAACTCGAAGTGCCATGCTATTATTACTTAAATATTATCTTACAAATTCTTATTTATATTAAAATATTAAATATGGCGAAGGCATAGTTTTCTTTTTTCTTTCAAACAAAAAACTCATTGGCGCCAAGCGTGAGGGAATGCTATACGTTTCGTAATTTCTCCTCCGACCAGGATGAAAGATCCCATTGAAGCGGCTAATCCCATGCATATTGTATGCACATCTGGTGGCACAAATTGCATAGTATCATAAATTGCGACTCCGGGTATTACCCACCCGCCGGGGGAGTTTATAAACAAATAAAGATCTCTGGTCTCATCCTCTATACTGAGATATACCATCAGGCCAATAAGTTGGTTTGAGATCTCGCTATCAACTTCTTGACCTAAAAAAAGTAATCTTTCTCGATGAAGTCGGTTGATTAGGACAAAATTTTATCCCTTAGGAACCGTACACGCGCCTTTGGATGCATACGGTTCAAAAAAAAAGAATCAATGTATTGTATTGATTCTACCCTCCTTTACTTTTTTTATAGTAGGACTTTTCTACCTCCTAATGAAGGGGCTTTTTCTTCGATTTTTTTTTAAGAAAGATTTTTTTTGCTCGAATCTCTGTAAAAAATAAAAGAATCCACTAAACTTATCGAATTAACCTCTCATTGATGTATTGTTTCATCGAAATCGAATCCAAATTACGATGTAATTTTCTTGTTCCTGAATGGGCCTCCTCAATTATTTTAGGTTTATGTTCTACTCCGGGTAAATATCTGCCCGATTTCAATTTGCACATATAGGACAAATGCTCCCAATACCACTTTTACTTTTTTCAATTCATTTCGTGCCTTTCTTACAACAAATACGCGATGTAGTCAAAATATTATTTCATTGATTGGCAGTTTGAGATCGCCCATATGCTATCAAGTAATCACTTATGATACAAGTGGTAATCATACATATATTACCAATTGGGTATTTTCTGAACGGAGCCTGGATACTTCATTTTATTGGATTGGTCCAACCAAGCCAACCATAAATTTTGATAATTGATAATATTAATATTGATTTCGACCCCCTCAAAAATGGATCTAATTGCATTTCACGCTCCAAATTATTGATGGTTCAAACAATCTTTTTTGGGCGAAACAGAGGGTATCTCGATCGGGGGAGAGAACGGGGAAATCCCATATGACCCAATATGTCTGACAAGTCGCACTATACGTCAACCCAAATTGCATCTTCCTCTCCAGGACTCCGAAAAGGTACTTTTGGAACACCAATAGGCATCAACTGAAAGAAAGGGGGTTAAGTACTATATTTTACTTTGATGTGGAAACGTAATATTTTTATCCCTGGATATTACCAAATAGTAAGACGAAATTAATAAGGGAAAATTATTACAAATGGGTCGGGCTCTTCGAATGATGAACAAGTATCTACGTATTCGCTCATAGAAAATGGGACCAATCCCCCATTGCGTATTGGTACTTATCGGGTATAGAATAGATCTGCTTATCTTTGTTCCTATGAACAGAATTGTTCCATTATTCCCAACGAAAGAAATGGAATTCAATATTCAATAATATGAACCCTTGTTCCAAAATAATCCACTGAAAGGGAGAGGTCCATAGCATAGTCTTTTCCAATGCGATAAAGTTACATAGTGTCTATTTTTCTTTGATAAAGGGGTATTTCCATGGGTTTGCCTTGGTATCGTGTTCATACCGTCGTATTGAATGATCCCGGTCGGTTGATTTCTGTACATATAATGCATACAGCTCTCGTTGCTGGTTGGGCCGGTTCAATGGCTCTATACGAATTAGCCGTTTTTGATCCCTCTGACCCCGTTCTTGATCCAATGTGGAGACAGGGTATGTTCGTTATACCCTTCATGACTCGTTTAGGAATAACCAATTCGTGGGGCGGCTGGAGTATCACAGGAGGGACTATAACGAATCCGGGTATTTGGAGTTACGAGGGTGTGGCCGGGGCACATATTGTGTTTTCTGGTTTGTGCTTCTTGGCGGCTATCTGGCATTGGGTATATTGGGATCTAGAAATATTCTGTGATGAACGTACAGGAAAACCTTCTTTGGATTTGCCCAAGATCTTTGGAATTCATTTATTTCTTTCAGGATTAGCTTGCTTTGGGTTTGGTGCATTTCATGTAACAGGCTTGTATGGTCCTGGAATATGGGTATCTGATCCTTATGGACTAACCGGAAAAGTCCAATCTGTAAATCCTGCGTGGGGGGTAGAGGGTTTTGATCCTTTTGTTCCGGGAGGAATAGCCTCTCATCATATTGCAGCAGGTACATTGGGCATATTAGCGGGCCTATTCCATCTTAGTGTCCGCCCCCCCCAACGCCTATACAAAGGATTACGTATGGGTAATATTGAAACTGTCCTTTCCAGTAGTATCGCTGCTGTCTTTTTTGCAGCTTTTGTTGTTGCTGGAACGATGTGGTATGGCTCCGCAACTACCCCAATCGAATTATTTGGTCCCACTCGTTATCAATGGGATCAAGGATACTTCCAGCAAGAAATATATCGAAGGGTTGGTGCCGGACTAGATGAAAATCAGAGTTTATCAGAAGCTTGGTCTAAAATTCCAGAAAAATTAGCTTTTTATGATTACATTGGCAATAATCCAGCAAAAGGAGGTTTATTTAGAGCGGGCTCGATGGACAATGGGGATGGAATAGCGGTTGGATGGTTAGGACATCCTATCTTTAGAGATAAAGAAGGGCGTGAGCTTTTTGTACGCCGTATGCCTACTTTTTTTGAAACATTTCCAGTAGTTTTGGTAGACGGAGACGGAATTGTAAGAGCCGATGTTCCCTTTAGAAGGGCGGAATCTAAGTATAGTGTCGAACAAGTAGGAGTAACTGTTGAGTTCTATGGCGGCGAACTCGATGGAGTCAGTTATAGTGATCCTGCTACTGTGAAAAAATATGCTAGACGTGCTCAATTGGGTGAAATTTTTGAATTAGATCGTGCTACTTTGAAATCGGATGGTGTTTTTCGTAGCAGCCCAAGGGGTTGGTTCACTTTTGGACATGCTTCGTTTGCTTTGCTCTTCTTTTTCGGACACATTTGGCATGGTGCTAGAACCTTGTTCAGAGATGTTTTTGCTGGTATTGACCCAGATTTGGATGCTCAAGTGGAATTTGGAGCATTCCAAAAACTTGGAGATCCAACTACAAGGAGACAAGTCGTCTGATACAATACTGCTCTTGTATCTTTTGCCTCTATTATATTTTTATTATTTAACTTTGACATAGAGTACCAGAGAAATGTTGATTTGAATCACCGCCCTTTCTTTGACTTTTGACTCTTGTCCTTTCTTAATCTGGGAGATGATCCCAAATGAACAGGTGTGGAAGCTATAATTGTAAACCACGATCAATTTATGGAAGCATTGGTTTATACATTCCTCTTAGTCTCGACTCTAGGAATAATTTTTTTCGCTATATTTTTTCGAGAGCCGCCTAAGGTTCCGACTAAAAAGGCGAAATGATTTTTCATTATCTTACATTATCTTTATCTAAATGGAAGTAAAGTAATGAGCCTCCCATATTGGGAGGCTCATTACTTTACTTCCATTTAGTCCCCGTGTTCCTCGAATGGATCTCGTAGTTGTTGAGAGGGTTGCCCAAAAGCGGTATATAAGGCGTACCCGGTAAAACTTACAAGTAAACCAGATATAAAGATGGCAACTAAGGTTGCTGTTTCCATTATTATCAAATTTCAAAACTATAACGGATCTATGATAAGATCCTTTATTTACAACGGAATAGTATACAAAGTCAACCGATCTCAACCAATGCAATAGGATTTATGGCTACACAAACCGTTGAGGATAGTTCTAGATCTGGTCCAAGACGAACTAATGCAGGGAGTTTATTGAAACCATTGAATTCAGAATACGGGAAAGTGGCTCCTGGGTGGGGAACTACCCCTTTGATGGGGGTCGCAATGGCTCTATTTGCGGTATTCCTGTCTATTATTTTGGAGATTTATAATTCTTCCGTTTTACTAGATGGAATTTCAATGAATTAGGTCCATAAAAATCATGAAGTCCTGGCTTTTCAATCCAAAATGAATTACTTAGGACTCTCATTTCTAGTCTATTCTGGCAGTTCGACCGTGAAATTCTTTTGTTTCTGTATTTCCGGAATATGAGTGTGTGACTTGTTATAATTGATCCTATTGATAGTACAGAGAATGGGTCTGTCATCTTGAGAGAGATGAGTTCTGCTTCGTCGGATATTCATTTTTTTATCTGGAGCACGGAATATATGGAATAGATCGAGAAATATTTGAACTATGATTCATACCTACTAGTTATACCTCGCGACTGGATTAAAAAAAATTTAAAAGATTGATTTTATCATTATAAATCGAAAGGGTTTTCTTCCTTA